TAAAATTGAGATTCTTTTGTTTCCTTCCTTATCAGAGAAGGGTCCCTCTTAGGGAGCTGGGGCTTCTTTTTTGAAAAAAGGGGGGCTAATACACAGGGAAGAGGCTTACTAGAAAAAAAAGACTAACTAACTACATAGCTACTTACATAACATAAGAGAATTTCATAAAGTCACTCTCTCCAACCTTTTATATATCCGGCTTTATAAAGTAAATATGAGATTTGCGTTGGTTTTTCCAACGAAACTAAGCACTTTTTTTATTTATCATTCGGAAGAGCTCTTTTTGTGGTCTCACTTTACCACCATCTGAAATGCGCGATACTTCGATTGGTGGAAGCCAGTCTATGAAGATTCCCCCTTTTCTTACGTGCAATTCCCCTCTTTCGGTAAGCATCCAGTATCTCATCAAATGAACATTGCTCTAAGCTTGTCCTGTAGATTATACGTCGTTTGAAAGCTGCTTCAAGGGTCCAACGAATAGCTAAGGTTTGTTGACGATCCCTGGCTACAATCCCAGGGACATCATAAATAGTACCTGCTCTTCCTACTCTTTCCACTTCGCATATGGGCTTTATATTCTCTAGGGCGTCAACCATAAGTTTGATTACATCGCGTTCAGTTCGAGCGGGGCGATGAAAAGTTTGATAAACAATAGCACGAACTCTTGTTTTTTTACCTTCTTTCATGCGAAAGTTGACCAACTTCTTGATCAATTGTTTTTGCTCACCATCCAAGTCCCCCATATAGCTTAGAATTTCCGAGCAATTGGAAGCCGCTTTCGATGACGAGGCCGAAGAATTTATATTACGCGATCGTTACTGTCCATCTTTATCAGCCAACTCCCCAGTTTCCAACAGTGACTGTCTCTGATCCCTCTATTTCTTCTGAGCAGCAATAGAAGTATAAAGTAAATTGCCCAATGTTTCCAAATTAGTCCAACTTCGTACCTTTCCGGCATAAACCATATATCTCAGAGAGGTCGTATTTCACCAATCTAAGTTTTGCAAAGACTTTCTACATGGGATCGCCTTTGACATCAGTTTGCCACACCTTACTCACAATAGGGTGGAACTCGGGGAGTGGGAGTTCAGTCATGAAGTTGAAAAAGGAAGGATATGCACCCCTGTTCTAACCACACAGGCACTATGATCAGAGAGGCCCTTGGGGGTGAATTCAACTTCAGATTCAGATAAAGGCAGAGAGCCAAAGCACTTACAATTAGCAAGAGCTCTATCCACTTTTCTGGAAATACAAGAGGCCTCATCATCTTTCTTAGACCATGTGACGAAGTGTCCCATATATCTGATGTCCTCAAGTCCTGCACTTTGAAGACATGAAATCATTCATAGCAGAGGACCAAGAATCAGTCCCTCCATTCTTTTTCCAATTTAGGAGTCCTACCTTGGGAGCATCCCGGGCAAGATCTATGGCTTCAGCTGCGGCTAAGCGAACTACCTATTCTATAGAAGTGAATATGAGAGAAAAAGCTCTTCTTTCACATAGTGGGAGGCTGGCCTTCTCTCTTCCCAATTCTCCCAATGAGACCTCTTTCACTCACTTAGTGGACGACCCAGAGGACTTTAATAAGGCCCCCTTTTGCCTCATCACGATCTCCCTGAAAAGAGGGTGAAGTAGCGGCTGGGGTCAGGTAAGGCTTTGTCGTAAGCCAATCAAGAAAGACCTGAAACCTTGGTGTAGAAAGACTGGTTGCTGAAACTAGGGGTCGTGTCTTTTGTTCAGATTGACCGAGATGGTTTTATTGATTCGTTGGAATGAAAAAAGAATTCTAGCGGGAAAGCGGCTACTCTTTTTCTGAGGTGCCGCCTCAGACTCTTAGCTCGGCATCGGGAGGAGTGAAAACCCCATGCTATGATACCGGAAGCTGAGGCTCACATCATGTGAATTCTTCAGGGAATTGGGCCTGTGTACAGTATAATTGTTCAAAAAAAACCCTACTCTTACTTAGTTCATGCTGCCAGGACCAAGGGTGTCGATATGGCAAGTCTGGAGTCAGTTGATCGGATCCCTTTCTACCAGCATTCGCGGATCAACATGACGAGAAGAGTTTGGTGCCATGGAAGCTAACTCACCCTAGTAGAGCCTGCTTTAACCAGCTGTTCGGGGCAATTGGTTTTCTTTTGTTGTTAAGAGGAGGTGTGCCCGGGTGCACATACATAATAATAATAGGAGGGTCTATTCCCTCGCCTTTACTGTGAGTTTTCTTCTTAATAAAGTTAGCTGGACTACCTTGCGTTAGGAAGAGCTTACCTAACCCCTGTTTCCAAGCTTCGGAGAAACGAAAGAACAATAGTTGGAAAACTCGTTCGTGTGGGAATGCTCTCCGTCCCCGGGAGTTTAGTGCAGATAGCACTAACAAGAGAAGAAGAACAGCAGCAATCATTCGCCTGAGAGCAGTCCAACCTTCGGGTAAGTTTCTCAGTCAAGTAGTGGTAACAGATCTTCTTTATATGGTGTCTTCCCCGGGAGTTGAACCCTGCTA